TGTGATCGGTTTAGTAGGCGTTTTCTTTTATGGTTCATATTCCGGATTGGGTTCATCCCTGTAGTAATCGGATGAATTGAGTTGTAGACATGAAAGCGTAAGAACTCAACGGATTCCCTTCTTTGTTTGTCTGATTTGAGGGAGAAGGCCCCGTTGAGTTCTTAATCATTATAATATTTTTTTAGAAGTTCATTGAAGAAGTTCTATTTACTCAACAAATTTTCCCCTCCTCTTTTGTTTGTCCACCACTTTTTATATTTATAGTATACGTAATTCATATAATATAATAATAAATATAAATAAAATAAGTAATAACTCTAAAAAAACGTTCTGATACGTCTGTAAAAAATTGAAACTAACACTAGGAATGTTTGACGAACAGTATAAAGAATCATTATTATTTCGACACAAGAAAAGGATTTTTCACACCCTTTTCTTGTGTCGAAGACTAGGAAGACGAATAACCCCTCCCAGAAATATTTGTTCCCTTCATTTCTATTTATCCGTTCTACTTCGCGTTTACTTTTGGATAGGATCTAGCCGAAGTGAATTGTATTAGAATCAAATGCATTTTATGACATTTCAATCTCACAATAGCAACATAATAACATCACCCCAATTTTGATTAAAAAAGAAAAAAGAAAGAAGGGGTCAAGTCAAATAGTCTTCTTGACAATCTACATACTATGGCTAGGAGTGTGGTACAAAGAATTCCCGGCATCTCGTAGAAAAAGAGTATAAACAAACAAAAGGCTTTTTAGAATTTCATTTTTTATCATAAATAATCATAATTACTAAAAAAAATTTGGTTCTTTTTACAAACTTGATGTCGATAAATCCGCGAGTTTAGAAATTCATTTCGGACAATTGAACCTTCTCGAACTGTTTCTTTTTAAGAACCAAAAATATTTGTGCCAAAATAACAGATGCGAAGAAGAACAAAAGGCCTTGTACACGTAATGGATCTTGAAGTACTATTTCTGCATCTCCCTGACCAAATCCGCCCACATTAGGATTACTTGTCAACGGTTGATCCAATTTAATAGATTCGCCTTCTGAAACAAGAAGTTCTGGCCCCGGAGGGATAATATCAACCACTTGACGTCCATCCGATGCATCCGCTATGGTTATTTCGTATCCCCCCTTTTCTTTTCGTAGGATTTTACTTACTATACCTGATGCTGTAGCATTATAAACTGTATTGTTACTCTTGCTCCCGTCAGGATAAATCTGGCCCCTTCCCCTGTTTCCACCTACGTATATAGGATATTTTAAGAAGTGAATGTCTTTCTTAGTAGCGGGGTCGGGGGAAAGAATAGGAAAGGTGATTTCACTATATTTCTGACCAGGAACAGGGCCTATGACAAGAATATTTTTTTGATTGGGGCGATAGCTCTGAAAAGACAGATTGCCCATCTTTTCTTTTATCTCGGGGGAAATACGATCGGGAGGGGCTAATTCAAAACCCTCTGGTAAAATAAGAACAGCCCCCACATTCAAAGCCCCTTTTTTACCATTAGCAAGAACTTGTTTCAGTTGCATATCATAAGGAATGCGAACAACTGCTTCAAATACAGTATCGGGAAGTACCGCTTGCGGAACCTCAATATCCACTGGTTTATTAGCTAAATGGCAATTGGCGCATACAATACGTCCAGTCGCTTCTCGTGGATTTTCATAACCCTGCTGTGCAAAAATGGGATATGCATTTGAAATGGATGTACGAGTTATGATATATATCATGAGCGATACGGAAATAGATCGAGTAATCTGTTCCTTTATCCAAGAAAAAGTATTTCTAGTTTGCATGGTCCAATCATTGATCCCGAAAATTTCTACAATAAATTGGGGTAGGTCACCAATGGAGTTTCCTATCCACGATTCTGTTATTTATTATTTACTGGAATAATTTGACTTGATTAATATATAGGAATATAGGATGAATCTCTGGTATGGGTAGAAATATAAAGTGTTCAATGCTTTGCTTATGTACAACTGCAAAGTAAGAAACATTATAATTGGATTAGGTAGATCGTTTTTCAGTCATTCATTGAATGATAAATTACTACAAGTGATGGAGATACGCGATTTAAATAACGGAAAATCCAATATTTTAAAATTGTATCTAGAATGACTGGAAAAGTGGAAACAAGGCCAGATATAATTTGATCATTATGAACAAATCCAAAATCCTTGTAGACAAAGCCAATCATAAGTTCCCAACCATGGGGCGAATGAAATCCAATACATAAATCAGTTAATAAAAGAAGAGAAAAAGCTTTTATTGTGTCACTTAAGTTATATAGGAATTCCTGAGTCCAAGAGTTAAGAATAACAAGTTCTTTATTACCCAAAATAGAATAAGCACTTAGAATAATGAAACAGATTATATTTGTCGAGAAGTGCAAAATCGTATGAATACGACCCTTGTTGTGTATCTTAATTAATTGGATTGTTTCTTTGTGAATTCCTATACGAAGGTTTTTTAGATGTGTCTCCGAGTATTCCTTGATCATTTCCTCTAAGAACAGGAGTTCCTCTAATTCTATGAATTTTTCTAGAATACTCTTTTCTTCAATATCATTCAAAAAAGTTTCGGATTGCCTAGTATTCCACCAATTAGTAACCCACGATTCCAGACTTTTTTGAAATGCGAGAGAAATCCACCAGGGTAAAAATAATATAGATGCAAAATATAAAAGAGGAGTGAATGCTTTCTTTTTTGCCATTTTTTCATCTGTGAATTGTTAATGAACCCACCTCATTCGTCGACTCTATGTAATCTAATATTTCTCTCACGCATCAGTTCTAGTACAAGTTATCGAACCTATGAATCTATTTACTCTTTTTTATTTGTGATTTCGTGGTTAGGCCTTGAATCTATAAAAAAAAATACAGAAATAGACGAAAAATTCGAATGAATAAATAATCAAAAAATATTGTTTCCCTATAAGTCAAATTCGAAGCATATATCTCTTTTCGATGAATGCCCCGAAAAACCACTTTAAATAATGAATATGCTTTAAATAATGAATATGAATAAAAGATCTCCAAAAGAGTTTTTTTATACTTGTTCCATATATGTCTGCTTTGACTCGAATGAATGTTCTGAAGAAACCTCAATTAAGTTATGTTCTAGAAAAAGAGGATTCTTGCGTTTTTGCCCTCCTGCTGAGAAAGCATTCTGGGCTCATTTCTTAAAATATTTCAATTGGTACACGCAAGAAATAGGCCAATTCAGCAGCTTTTTGTTCCATTTCCCGTGGAGTAAAATTCTCATCAGTACGAGTCAATGGAATGGCTCCCTGGCCTCTGATATCCATATAAAGGACACGACGAGCATAAATACCCTCTTTCACTTCTATTCTGATGGACTGAATATCTTTTATAAGAAATCGGAGGAAGACCCGACGATTTTTTCCAGGAAATCCCCAACGAAAGATACACACTATTCCGTCTTTTCTATCAAATCGATCATAACCACTACCTACATTCCATGAAATTGTGCACCACAAATAGGAGCTAATAAAAAGACCTGCGATCCCATAGAAAGACATCACAATTCCTTGTGGAAAAAAAACTATTTGCTGAGACGGAAATAAAGATATCAAATTTCTACCAAGATAACTCGAGGTTCCAACCAACAAGAATCCTAATGAACCTAAAAAAAGGATAATAGCCCAGCAGAAATTACTTGTTTTTCGAGCCCCCGTTATAGGTTCTATCCATATATGTTCTGATCGACAACTCATACTTGATCCCGTTGCTTTTTTTGGAATTGAGAGAATACCCCAAATGAATTTGACTTTAGTCCGTTTGTTTCCGAAGTAACTCGCATCAACTAGCACTAGTTTGATGTGAACCTTTAGGAGTAATTCATTAAATTGGTTAGATCTAAACTAATAACATACCCTTCGTATGATCTCACTAAAGATAGCCACATACATATAGATAGACCAACTTTACAGTTCAGCCATCCGCCGATTCGAGTCTATTTGAAAATAGCTAGAATATAGCAGTTTTCTGGAGACATAAGAGTTTTTCGGCGGAAGCCACTTATACCATATTTTGCTAAATGGATATCTGTGTTATGATACAAACGTCAGTTTTGAAAAAAAAAAATAGATGAGATTTTGTGCCATCGGCTCTAAACAATCTTGTTTTTTTGAACATGAAGAAATAAAGAAGCCATTGCGATTGCCGGAAATACTAGGCCTACTAAAGGGACCAAAACAGAGGGAAAGTTAAAAGTTGTCATAGAATGGGTACCTCGATTTACTATTTGTACCTGTTATTATTATTTCTTATTATTATTTAGATTTTATATTTATTATTTATAATATAAAGATATCTTATTATATATAAAGATATCTTATTATAATTTGATAATTCTAAATTGGAATTATTATTACTTAATATCTATTAAGTATAGATATAAGTATCTATCTAAGTGAGTATATAATATAGTTTTTTATCTTTCTACATGAAAGATTTGAAAGAATATGGATGAGATATTATTTTCTTCATTTTTTGCTCTTGTCTTCCAATTTCATTTACTAAGCAAAAAGTTTATTAAAAATGAATTAGATTCTATTTATTTAGATTCTATTGAAGGATTTGTTAGAATCCCATCCATTTGTTAGAATCCCATCCAGCAGGGATTCTTAGTCAAAATAGGATTATCGTAAGATATAGAAAGATAAAAAATTCTATATTTTCTAGATTTTAATTAGATATGACGAGAAGAAGAGATTTTTTTTTTTTTTATTTGCCTAGTTTCACGAAAATAAGAATTTCATCTTTTATCTTGTTGATATAGGCTTCTTGATTAATAATAAGGAATATAGAAAAAGGGGTGGATTTTCGATTTTCTGTGACTTTTGATTCTTTATACAATTAGATCTTATGTCAACAAAGAAAACCCCATTCGTCTAATTTTGACTTGGATTCTGATAAACTAATTACTTTTTTGCTCAAAACAAAATAATTGAACTTAATGT